TTAGGAAATTAAAACTATACAAAAATATATAGGGCTATACGGACTCGAACCGTAGACCTTCTCGGTAAAACAGATCAAACTTATTATTTGATTGATTGTCGAAATGATTCGAACTGTTTTAAAGACTCAACATGCATTTTTTTTGCATTGGGCTCTTTCATTAACTGAAAGAAATATCAGCTAATCCACCATATTTTTTCTTGACAGGAAGATAATGAGATGGCTCCATGTGCTCTGATTCAGGAGCAATACCAAAGTGTTTCAAAGAGGAGTGACTTTGACGTAGGTCTGCCTCCGGCCTAGATCAACCTGACGAGTCTCTATCGCTACGCTCCAAGAGTCAAATATGATACTTCATACACCTTAAAGTTCATAGGGCGAAAAGAGGTCCTTTTGAGGTCCTTATACTCATATTCATTGTGCCTAGCATTGGGTATTCACCTTATCAATTATCAAATCACTGGCGGGTTCTATTTGGCACCTGAATTGGTACCCGAATCGGACTGAACAAAATTTTTGTCAGGCTATTGTTCCCCCGAATTTATGGAGTAAGACATCGATTTCTCAATAAGATCAATTCTGTTGATTGCACGATGGACCCCCCTGAAAAAGCATTGGCGCACGTGTAAACGAGGTGCTCTACCTAACTGAGCTATAGCCCTTTTCTTTTCCCTTTTCATAGATATCTTAACATCTAGATAATTTATTGTCAAGATGGATATTTCATAATCCCACATGATAGCTCTCTGATCCGTTTCCTGCCAAGGATTGGTATTGCTTAGAAGTCATATTCGATCTATAATTAGAATCCCCCATGTGTCCTGCTTTTCTATTTGATGATAAATAACCTACTTAACCCAGTGGTTAGAGTGTTGCTTTCATACGGCGGAAGTCATTGGTTCAAATCCAATAGTAGGTAGAACTTATTAGATACTGGAGTCAATGGTATCTAATAAGTTTTTCTACCCATCTTCTTTTTTTTTTGATTATTTAGCCTTGGATCTAGAAAAAATATAGAAATAGAACAAGGGTCCCTTTCGAATGAAGAAATAAGAAAATATTGTTCCCAGATAGCTCAATTGGTCAAATTCGAACCAATTGCATCTTCGTTTGTTGCTTTGGATGAATGCCCGAAAGAACCACTTGAAGTAATGAATCTTATTCTATTCGGTTATATTAAAAAAAGATTTCCAAGTTCCTTCCATCATGTTGAGAATGAGAAAGCATTCATTCTTTAGTTCATTTCAAAATACTTCAATTGGTACGCGCAAGAAATAGGCCAATTCAGCAGCCTTTTGTTCAATTTCTCGTGGGGTCAAATTCTCATCAGTACGAGTCAAGGGAATGGCCCCCTGGCCTCTGATTTCCATATAAAGGACACGACGAGGATAAAGACCCTCTTTCACTTCCATTCTGATCGACTGGATATCTCTCATAAGGAATCGAAGGAAGATGCGACGATTTATTCCAGGAAATCCCCAACGAAAAATACACACTATTCCTTCTTTTCTATCGAAAAGATCATAACCACTGCCTACATTCCACGAAATTGTGCACCACAAATAGGAACTAATAAACAGACCCGCGATCCCATAGAAAGACATCACAATCCCTTGGGGGAAAAAAAGAATTTGTTGAGAGGGGAATAAGGATATCAGATTCCTACCAAGATAACTAGAAGTTCCAACCAATAAGAATCCCAATGAACCTAAAAAAAGGATACAGGCCCAGCAGAAATTACTTGTTTTTCGAGATTCTGTTATAAGTTCTATCCATATACGTTCTGATTGCCAGTTCATATTAGATCCGGTTCCATTCTATTGGAATTCAGAGAAGAGAATGAGTCAAATTCATTCGACTTTACTTTATTTGTTTTGATACCGAAGTCACTCTCATCAACTAGCACCATGATGATGTAAACCATCAGGAGTAATTCATCGAATTGGTTAGATATAAAAAAACCACACCCCCTTAGATGATCCGACTATGTATATCTACATACATATAGATACATTGACTTTCAATTTCAGATATTCGCGGATCTAGTAAAAAAAGCGGTTCAGCTATACCCGCATATAATATACAGGCATTTATCCATATATCATGGATCTGCATGCATAACAATAACCGCTTCTTTTGTGCTCGGAGGGATCCACATGTCGTACCGTAACCTATTCTACTAATAGATATCTTTATTATGATCCAAGTCCAAGTGTTAAAGTAAATTGATGAGATTTGATCCCATCGGATCTAAAGAATCTTGTTTTTTTGGACATGAAGAAATAAAGAAGCCATTGCAATTGCCGGAAATACTAGGCCCACTAAAGGCACAAAAATAGAGGGGAAATTGAGATCTGTCATAGAATGGGTACCTCGATTTAATATTTGTACCTGTTATAAATAGATCTTATGATCAGTATATCTATTATAAGTATAGAATAAGTGCAAGGAATATAGAACTAAATGAAATAAGTGTACCTATTCATTTTTCTACACGAAATAGATGTATGATAATCCGCTTTTTTTTAGTGCTCTACTTTATTGAATTGAAATTGAATTTTGATTCGACGGAAAGAAACCGTGTAGCTGAAATAACTCACTCAGAACACCCTTTAAAAGATTACGTGGTACAATTGAATCCAATAAGCCCTTATAGAATGAATACTCAGCCTCTTGTACACCTTCGGGTACTGTCACCTTCAATAATTCTTCAATTATTATTTTACCCGCAAAAGCGATGTAGGCAGTGGGTTCAGCAATAATGATATCTCCCAACATACCAAAACTGGCTGTCACTCCGCCGGTTGTAGGCGATGTAAGGATTGATATATAGAATAACTTTTGCTTTAATTGATAATCATATAAAGCAGAAGATATTTTAGCCATTTGCATCAAGCTCAAAGTTCCTTCTTGCATACGTGCTCCTCCAGAAGCACACACTATAATAAGAGGTAAAGATCTATTAGTAGCATACTCGATCAAACGGGTGATTTTTTCGCCTACTACGGATCCCATACTACCTCCTATGAACTCAAAATCCATAAACCCCATTGCTATGGGAATACCGTTTAATTGACCTATGCCTGTTTGAACCGCCTCATTTAAACCTGTTTTTCTTTGATTCGAATCGATCTTCTCTAGATAAGTTTCCTCTTCTACCTCTTCTCCCTCTTCCGCCTCTTTCCCCTCTTCTACCTCTTCTCCCTCTTCCGCCTCTTTCCCCTCTTCCGCCTCTTCCCCCTCTTCCGAGTTAAATTCAATCGGGTCGACGGAGACCTTGATCTTCTCTAGATAAGTTTCCTCTTTTCCCTCTTCCGCCTCTTCCTCTTCTTCTACCCCTTCCACCTCTTCCGCCTCTTCCCACTCTTCCGCCTCTTCCCCCTCTTCCGAGTTAAAATCAATCGGGTCGATAGAGAACATGTCTTCATCCATAGGATTCCAGGTGCCCGGATCAACCGAAAGTTCGATTCTATCTGAACTATTCATTTTCAAATGAAATCCACAATATTCACAAATATTCATTTTTGACTTCAAAATTTTCTTATAATTTGATATATAACAATTTTCGCATACAACCCATAAATGTTTGAATTTTTTCAATCTATTCGAACTATCACTTATACTTTCATCACTATATTTATCACTGTAATCGGTTCTATTCGAACTATCACTGTCACTTATACTTTCATCACTATATTTATCACTGTAATCGGTATAGTTATCGGCGGGAATAAAAGTGCGATTAATATAAGAAACGCTCCCCTTTATATTTTCATCGCTGACATTATCAATGTCACTGTCGTTTATACGACGACCGCTATCACTTATACTTTCATCACTATATTTATCACTGTAATCGGTATAGTCATCAGTATGAATAAAAGCGTAATTAATATTAGAAAGACTCCCCTTTATATTTTCATCGCTATCATTATCAATGTCACGGTCACTACCGATTTCAGAACAAAGATCACTATCAATCCAACTTTTAATGTGATTACTCCAACTATATTGAGTATCACTGTCACTATCACTACGGATTTCAGAACAAAGATAACCCTCAATGCAACTTTTAATGTGATTATTCCAACTATATTGAGTATCGTACATGTCACAATCATCGTAGCGATTGTGACTCTTAGACCTCAGAGAACTAGAAAAAGAAATTTCTAGTTTACTCAGAAAAGAACTATCATTGTCAATCTCAAAAATCTGATTTTCCATATCAAAATCTACGAAATAGTTGTTACCATTATTATCCCTAACGAAAAAAGTTTTATCAGAGATGAAATTCCAAATGTCCCCGATACCTAAAAAATAATCAACATTACTGCAACTATAACTGTTACTATTGCTCCAACTATGAATGTTTTTATCCGTATCATTTAGAACGGGGTCTTCACTTCCACTGGTATTTCCAATAGGACGGCCAAGACTGTCCATTGCTTTACTTAGCCCACGCCCGCGTTCTAACTCATTATTATTAAACAATATGAAATTTAACCACCGCTTTTCCATAGAGCTTTCCCCCTATTTGATTTGAAAATACAATAGATGAATAGTCATTTGATGAATAATCGTTTTCCTATTTCATTTCTGATCAGAATAAGTAAATCACTAGAATCATTAACTAAATACGAGGGAGCATTGAAAAAAAAAAAAATTCTCGTTTATGGGAATCGGGAGTATCAATATATGATGGAACCTTTTCTTCAATTCTAAATAGAAAGAGGGGCTTCTCCCATGTCATGTCCAAATTCCATTCTCATCGAAAAAATAAATATTCTTCCTAGAAAGAATTCCTTTTCGTAGAATCTCTTAGAATAGAATATTGAGTTCCTATTGGAACACCGAATGAAAAGAACAACAGACAGGATAGGTAGAAGGAGTTGTAGCCCTTGGCTTGATCTATGGTCCGAAACTACGGGATATAAAATGATCCACCAATCCTAAGGATCCATAGGATTTTTTATGGATTCAACAATAGAAGCTTTGAGTCC